TAGTCACTTTTTAAGCGATAGTCAAAATTCCAATGAAAGTTACATTTATAATTTCATTTGTAGTGAAAGTGGAAAGATTCGTGAAAGAAAAAATTACAAGATAAGAACTAATAGGAATCGTAGTAATTTAATGAGTTCTAAGGATTTCGATATAACTCAAAACTACAATCAATTGTGGATTCAATGCGACAATTGTTATGGATTAATGTATAAGAAAGTAAAAATGAATGTTTGTGAACAATGTGGACATTATTTGAAAATGAGTAGTTCAGAGAGAATCGAGCTTTCGATTGATCCGGGTACTTGGAATCCTATGGATGAAGACATGGTCTCTGCGGATCCCATTAAATTTCATTTGAAGGAGGAACCTTATAAAAATCGTATTGACTCTGCTCAAAAAACGACAGGATTAACTGACGCTGTTCAAACAGGTACAGGTCAACTAAACGGTATTCCGGTAGCCCTTGGGGTTATGGATTTTCAGTTTATGGGGGGTAGTATGGGATCCGTAGTAGGCGAAAAAATAACTCGTTTGATCGAGTATGCTACCAATCAATGTTTACCTCTTATTTTAGTGTGTTCCTCCGGAGGAGCACGAATGCAAGAAGGAAGTTTAAGTTTGATGCAAATGGCTAAAATTTCTTCGGTTTTATGTGATTATCAATCAAGTAAAAAGTTATTCTATATATCAATTCTTACATCTCCTACTACCGGTGGGGTGACAGCTAGTTTTGGTATGTTGGGGGATATCATTATTGCCGAACCCTATGCCTATATTGCATTTGCGGGTAAAAGAGTAATTGAACAAACATTGAAAAAAGCGGTGCCTGAAGGTTCACAAGCGGCTGAATCTTTATTACGTAAGGGCTTGTTGGATGCAATTGTACCACGTAATCCTTTAAAAGGTGTTCTGAGTGAGTTATTTCAGCTCCATGCTTTTTGTCCTTTGAACAAAACTGAAATCAAATAGACCGTTTAGTTTATCAGAATTAAACGAAAACCCTGAAAAATGCATTTTTCTTTCGAATCATTTTTTTATCGATATTCTTGTTTACTACTCAGTAAACCTCTATCAACAAGATAAAAAATAAATTTTTGCTTTCGGGAAGTTCAAATTAGAAGTTCAAATTAGACTAGACAAATAAAACAAAGTTCATTTTTTGCATATGTATAGATATATCAAATAGAGATATATACAGATCTATAGAGAGTCTTCCATCTTTTTGCATTTCCCGAAAATTCCCTGTTGTTGGATAATATTCTAATCAATTTTGTAGAAATTTGTAATGGAATAAAATTTTTTCTTTATTAATGACTATTAGAAGTAGAAGACAAAAAGAATAATAAATCTAACAAGGGGATTATGATACATCTATTTGATTTTGAAAGATTAATAAGTCCATTTATTTAGTTTGGCGTTTCTTGTACCTATTTTTTGATTCTATTTCTATTAGGTTCTATTCTATATATTTCTATTTAGGTTATATATTAGTATTAGATATATATTTACTTAAAGATACTTAGTATAATTATATAATATATATAATAGAAATAATCAAAATACAAGATATTTAAAGATATCTTTAGAATTCAGAATATAACAATAACAGGTACAAATATTAAATTGAGGTACCCATTTTATGACAACTTTTAATAACTTACCCTCTATTTTTGTGCCTTTAGTAGGCCTAGTCTTTCCGGCAATTGCAATGGCTTCTTTATTTCTTCATATTCAAAAAAATAAGATTTTTTAGATTGGATGAGACCTAATCGTATCACTCCTTTTTTTTATTTTAAAAACTTCGATTCGATAAGACCCATTTGGTAGAATATTATATAACACATAGATTCCTACAAACATAAATAAAAAAAGCTCTTATGCATGTGTAAATGTATTATATGAGTAAAAAAATTTACGCTCTTTTGAAAAATGGATCATCATCGGGCCGATGTATGAAATACAAGTCAATGTATTTATTTGTATGTATATAGCTATAGGGGATCATATAAAGGAAGGAGATGTTCTTATTTTAGATATCAAAAATTATATGAATTACTCCTGAGGTAAAGGTTCACAACAAAATAGTTGATGAGAGTTACTTTGAAAACAAAAAAAGGAAAGTCATATTTTCTCAATTCCAAAAAATTGTATAACTGGATCTAATATATATGAGTTGGCGATCAGAATCTATATGGATAGAATTTATAACGGGGTCTCGAAAAACAAGTAATTTCTGCTGGGCCTTTATCCTATTTTTAGGTTCATTAGGATTCTTATTGGTTGGAACTTCCAGTTATCTTGGTAGAAATGTTATCTCGTTATTTCCGTCTCAGCAAATCATTTTTTTTCCACAAGGGATTGTGATGTCTTTCTATGGTATCGCGGGTCTCTTTATTAGTTGCTATTTGTGGTGCACTATTTTGTGGAATGTGGGTAGTGGTTATGATCTTTTCGACCGAAAAGAAGGAATAGTGCGTATTTTTCGGTGGGGATTTCCTGGAAAAAGTCGTCGCATCTTTTTACGATTCCTTATGAAAGATATTCAGTCCATCCGAATAGAAGTTAAAGAGGGTGTTTCTGCTCGGCGTGTCCTTTATATGGAAATTCGAGGTCAAGGGGCTATTCCTTTAATTCGTACTGATGAGAATTTTACTACACGAGAAATTGAGCAAAAAGCTGCTGAATTGGCTTATTTCTTGCGTGTACCAATTGAAGTATTTTGAAATGAATTCATTTTAAAAGACTAAATGGTTTGGCAGTAGGAAGAAAAAACGAAAGAATTTCTTTCTTTTTTTTTTTTTTGTCAATTAAACATTAATCTATTCTTTTATGCTCGTTTTTTTTTATATATTTGATATAAAGTTTCTTCGTCTCGAAATTAGTATTGATCGAAAAAAGGGAGAATAACATCCTGGAAACCCAATTTTTTATTGATTCAAATTGGAAGTGTATTCTGAATCTATTTCTGTATTCTTTCTAGATTCAAAGCAAAGAATAAGTATTGAATCAAAATAAAAAGAGAAAATGGATTAATAGGCTCAATACATTCTATTCGAATTAGAATACAAACTCATGCTCGATAGAAATATTAGATCTAATAGAATCAACAACTGAGGTAGGTTCATTAACAATTCACAGATTCAAAATGGCAAAAAAGAAAGCATTCATTCCTTTTTTTTATTTTACGTCTATAGTCTTTTTGCCCTGGTTGATCTCTCTCTGCTGTAATAAAAGTTTGAAAACTTGGATTACAAATTGGTGGAATACTAGACAATGCGAAACTTTTTTGAATGATATTCAAGAAAAAAGTGTTCTAGAAAAATTCATACAATTAGAGGACCTATTCCAGCTCGATGAAATGATAAAGGAATACACAGAAACCGATTTACAACAATTTCGTCTAGGAATCCACAAAGAAACGATCCAATTCATCAAGATACACAATGAGTATCGTATCCATACAATCTTGCACTTCTCGACAAATCTAATATCTTTCGTTATTCTAAGTGGTTATTCCTTTTGGGGTAAGGAAAAGCTTTTTATTCTGAATTCTTGGGTTCAAGAATTCCTATATAATTTAAGTGATACAATTAAAGCTTTTTCGATTCTTTTATTAACCGATTTATGTATCGGATTTCATTCGCCTCACGGTTGGGAACTAATGATTGGTTATATTTACAAAGATTTTGGGTTTGCTCATTATGAGCAAATTTTATCTGGTTTAGTTTCTACCTTTCCAGTCATTCTTGATACAATTTTTAAATATTGGATCTTTCGTTATTTAAATCGTGTATCTCCGTCACTTGTAGTGATTTATCATGCAATAAATGACTAAAAAAATGATTCACTGATCCAATTCTAATCTTTCGTACCTTATACATCATAACCAAATAAAAGTCGTATTTACTTTACTCTTTTTATCCATGAGGGATTCCTTGTATATTTCAACAAAAAATTGGATTTTTTTCAGTAAATGTAAATAGCAGAATTGTGGCTAGGGAAGTATATTATCGACCTACCTAACTTTATTGTAGAAATTTTCGGGATAAATGATTGGACCATGCAAACTAGAAATACCTTTTCTTGGATAAGGGAAGAGATTACTCGCTCCATATCTGTCTCACTCATGATATATATAATAACTTGGGCATCCATTTCAAGTGCATATCCGATTTTTGCTCAGCAGAATTATGAAAATCCACGAGAGGCAACTGGGCGTATTGTATGTGCCAATTGCCATTTAGCTAATAAGCCTGTGGATATTGAGGTTCCACAAACGGTACTTCCTGATACTGTATTTGAAGCAGTTGTTAAAATTCCTTATGATATGCAACTAAAGCAAGTTCTAGCTAATGGTAAAAAAGGAGCTTTGAATGTGGGAGCTGTTCTTATTTTACCCGAGGGGTTTGAATTAGCCCCTCCCGACCGTATTTCACCCGAGATGAAAGAAAAGATAGGAAATCTGTCTTTTCAGAATTATCGCCCCGATAAAAAAAATATTCTTGTGATAGGTCCTGTTCCTGGTCAAAAATATAGTGAAATAACCTTTCCTATTCTTGCCCCAGACCCTGCTACTAATAAAGATGTTCACTTCTTAAAATATCCTATATACGTAGGTGGAAACAGGGGAAGGGGTCAGATTTATCCTGATGGTAGCAAAAGTAACAATACAGTTTATAATGCTACGGCAGGAGGGATAATAAGCAAAATTTTACGAAAAGAAAAAGGGGGATACGAAATAACCATAGTGGATGCATCGAATGAACGCCAAGTGATTGATATTATCCCTCGAGGCCTAGAACTTCTTGTTTCAGAGGGCGAATCCATTAAACTCGATCAACCATTAACGAGTAATCCTAATGTGGGTGGATTTGGTCAGGGGGATGCGGAAATAGTACTTCAAGATCCATTACGTGTCCAAGGCCTTTTGTTCTTCTTAGGATCGGTTGTTTTGGCACAAATCTTTTTGGTTCTTAAAAAGAAACAGTTTGAGAAGGTT